TCCATCCCCAAAAACCATATTTTGACTGTGCTTCAACTATATCAACTGTACTTAAACTGTTAGATAATCATAGTCGATGATAACATCACTGTTCCCGTCGCTATTACAGAACCGTACATGAGATTTTCACCTCATACGGCTCCTCATAGGTCACAAATAAATCTAAGGACCCTTCAAAATTATTTATCTTGATGTGTTTGTAGGATCGATAGAGAGTCAAACTCTTATCCTAAGACCTAGAAAGACCAATGGAATTCTGTCTGCTAGATTTCTAATAAAAAAGTGCTTCTGAATTGATCTCGTCTTTTAAGAATTTTCATTTTTCTTTGTTGATTAATAACTTTATCCTTGAATAAAAAAGACTTTTAAAGGAATATCCCATAGATATTTCAACCTATCATTTTCGATTACGAAAAAGAATTAGACATTGCATTATATAACAAGAATTTTATTTCTCTAAATAAAATAGAAATAGTTATGAATAAAAAAATATCTCTTTTTGCAATTCTAGTCTTTTTATTTTATTTCGTTCCTACTCTCCTTTCTCAGAAAAAGGGGATATTAGCCAAAGTAAAAGATTTCTTCGTTCTTGATAGTTATTTACTTAATCGGTGGATAGGAACATACTCTGGATCGAAATCGCGGGGAGTACTTCTTAATAATTTCTACCAACTTAAAGCCCCAATTCAAATTACTTTTCTATAAAGAAATATCCTGTTGGATAATTTACAGAATCTCCATTACTAATCCTTTGTGTATCTTGGTCTTCCTAACCATCCACTTATTTTTTTTTTGAATCTCCCATGAGGGTAATCCATCTATGTAATAGATAGTAAAAACCCCATATAGTTGATCTTTTGAACCCGCTTCAAGCCGTGATGACTAATCAACCAATCTTGGGGTAGACAGTCTTGACTGCTTATATTTACTTTGACTTAATTCTTGTACATACGAAATGAGATTGAATTCTTTTAACAGCAAATTTTTCAGCCGTTTTATTTCACTCATATAACTATCCGGTTTAGTTCATCAACCCCAATGATGAATACAAAAATAAAAAATAGATATTCAACGCCTTTAACTTTCTTGCTAGAAAGAAAAGAAATAGGAGAAGTTTTATGTCTCACCGAATCACACGTAGAGATATTGATAATACACATAGAGTTAATGGTATTTCATAACTAATTGATTGAGCAGCAGCCCTTAATCCACCTAAAAAGGAATATTTATTATTTGATCCATATCCTGACATAAGAAGTCCAATGGGAGCAAGACTTGAAACAGCAATCCATAAAAAAACACCAATACTAAGATCGGCTAGAATAAGGCGATAGCTAAAAGGAATTACTGAATAACTTAGTAAAATGGATATGACTGCTATGGATGGCCCGATACTGAATAAACGAGTATCTCCTCTAGATGGAAGAAGATTCTCTTTGAAAAGTAGTTTTGTACCGTCTGCTAGAGCTTGAAGAATTCCCAAAGGCCCGGCATATTCGGGTCCAATACGTTGTTGTATCCCTGCAGATATTTCTCTTTCTAACCAAACAATTACTAGTACACCTAGTGTGATTCCTAATACAAGAGTGAAAATAGGGACAAACATCCATATGATCCCGTAGATTTCTTTTAAGGATTCCAATCTGGAAAAAGAATTGATAGCTTGTATTTCTGTTGTATCAATTATCATTTCAACGATCAACTTCTCCCATAATGATATCTATGCTACCTAGTATCGTCATAATATCAGCCAATTTCATTCTTTTAACTAATTGAGGAAGAATTTGCAAGTTGATAAAACCCGGTGGTCGAATTTTCCATCTCCAAGGAAAAACACTCTGATCTCCTATCAGAAAAATTCCCAATTCTCCTTTTGGCGCTTCGACTCTTACATAAAGTTCTTGCTTGGACAATTCAAAAGTTGGAGAAGGTTTTTTACTAATAAATCGATAGTCAAAATCATTCCATTCAGGATCTTTTATTCTATCAAAGCGTCGGATTTCTAAATTCTCATAGGGTCCTCCTGGAATTCCTTCTAGAGCCTGTTGGATAATTTTTATGGATTCTTTCATTTCACTGATTCGTACTAAATACCGAGCTAATGAATCCCCTTCCTTTTGCCATTGAATTTCCCAATCAAATTCGTTGTAACACTCATAACGATCGACTTTACGAAGATCCCATTGTATTCCGGAAGCCCGTAGCATTGGTCCTGATAAACCCCAATTTAGTGCTTCTTCTGCGCCAATAATGCCTACGCCTTCAACTCGTTCTAAAAAAATAGGATTCCGTGTAATAAGCTTTTCATATTCAGAAACCCCGGTTAAAAAATAATCGCAAAAATCCAAACATTTATCTATCCAGCCATGAGGTAGATCAGTAGCTACTCCTCCGATACGAAAATAGTTATGCATCATGCGCATACCGGTAGCAGCTTCGAATAGGTCATAGATCAATTCTCGTTCTCGAAAAATATAGAAGAAAGGGGTCTGTGCCCCAATATCCGCCATAAAAGGTCCAAGCCATAATAAATGGGAAGCGATCCGACTTAACTCCAACATAATCGCTCTGATATAGCTAGCCCTTTTAGGTATTTGAATATTGCCTAGCTGTTCGGGTCCATTTACGGTTATTGCTTCTGTGAACATAGTAGCTAAATAATCCCAACGTGTTACATAAGGTAAATATTGTATAATTGTTCGATTTTCCGCAATTTTCTCCATCCCTCTATGTAAATAACCCAATATTGGTTCACATTCAATAACATCTTCACCATCGAGAGTAACGATCAGTCGAAGAACACCATGCATTGATGGGTGGTGAGGGCCCATATTGACTATCATGAGGTCTTGTCTTGTAGTTGGTGCAATCATAAGTTTTTTCCCGAGTCATTCTTCCCATGCATTGCTGAAAGTAAAAAGAAGTTCATCAAAATTTAAACGACTAAGCTCAAATGGTATCACGCTTCAAATTAACGAGTTTTTATCTCTCGAATATTCAACTCGCCAATTAATTCTTTATAGCGTTCTCTATTTTTTTTTAACAAATAGGCCAGCAGCCGTTGACGTTTTCCCAAAATTTTCCGCAAACCTCTCTGAGATGAAGAGTCTTTTTTGTGCAATTCCAAATGTGAAGTAAGTCTCCTTATCTTAGTCGTGAAACTGAATACTTGAAATTCAACAGACCCCCTGTTTTCTTCGTTTTCTTTTTGAGAAATAACCGAAATGAATGACTTTTTTACCATAAAAAAACCCCCTTTCCCTTTTTACAGATATGTATTTTACCGATCAGTAATAATAATGCCATTAATTTGAATGTGATATATACAATAATCTAATCCCAATTTATTTAGGAACTCCCAATTTTCTGAATTCAAATCAATCAATTCAATTTGAAATTGGAGTTAGATAGGTATAGAAAAGGATTGGTACATTTTCCCATCAAAGAATTTAGACTTAAAACGAAGAAGGTTTTGTTGATTCATTTCGAGATCTACTTGAGCCATTATTCATTTCATATTGGATATTAATATTGGATATTAGAATGAAATATGAGACAAGGCATGTGCTCTGTGTCTTTGCTTATTTTCATATACCCTATGTATATATATATAGGGTATAGGTATATATAGGGTATTATCCACGAATTTTCAATCGTGGATACATCTGTATCCTTAACATACTGAAACAACTGCCATTATTGGTATCAAACCAATAACGATTCAGACACGCTAAATCCTCTAATCGATAATTAGGCCAAAGAAAGAGCTTTAATTTCATTAATTTTTTTTTCTCTCTATCAAGGTGCTTACTGTCATACCAAACTTGGCTGCTGTTTTTTACGTTCTTTCCATTCCAAAATACTGGATTTCTATCTCCACCATTTCGATTCTTTGAATTGAAACAATTTAGAATTCTCAATTTTCTACGACGTCTAAACGATAAAATATTTTCAGGAACAAGCAAATCAAAATGATTTTTGTCTCTATTTATAGTTATTCTTTGATGTGCTGAAATAGTTTCATCAAAATTTTTCTTAAAAAGATATCTTTGTTCTTCGTATTTTTGATTAGTTTGGTGTTTACTCTTATGAACCAACGAAATACCTATGGTTTGATACGTAATAAATTGGCCATCATTTTTTCCAGACAGACGAATGGGTTCTATAATCAAGACTCCCTTTTTGATCAATTCTGTAAGAGTTAAATTCTTCTGAATCAGCATTATATCCAAACAAAATGCTCTCGTTTGAATCGAAGAGATAGTAATTTTTCTTGGATCTATTAGTCTAAGCAGGAGACAATATACCTTGATATTATTGATAATTCTTTGATTCAACGTATCGTTCCATCTCAATTGAAAAACCAAAAAACGTTTCAGGAAGGAATCTAGTTCTGCTTCCGTGCTGCTTTTGTATTGTTTTTTCTTTTGCGCTTTTTTCATGTCTGATCTTGCATAATTTTCTTCAAGATCTTTTTGTTGTGAGAGAACAGATCCAAGATCTCCTCGACTTGTGGATTCTTTTTCTTCTTGATTTCGATGCTTTTTATTCGATGGTATCAAAAAACTTCCTTTTTGCTTTTCATTGATCTTTTTATTTTCACTACTATTTTCATTTCTATTCCAATTAAAAAGAAGTAATTTTCTTGGTATAAACCAAGGTTTCGTTTTATATGCATTATAAAGTAACACAAGTTCTGGGAAGAACCAAAGTTCCAGATTCGCTAGGTGACGCTTTAGCATTTTTTCATTCATTCCCATCCAATCAAAAAAAACTTTGTCAGAGTTTGGTAGATTGATTTCTGGAATCATAAGATAAAAAAGATCTTTTTTATCAATTATTTCATAATTATTAGTACCAATTTTAGTATTTTGATTCCTATTGGTATCGATCCTGATCCAGGCCTCAATATCGACTTTTTGTCTAAGATCAAAATTGATAATTTTCCAATCAAAATATTTTCTATTGGCCGTTTTTTCGATATATAGAATATTGACCTTTCCTAGATAAGGGATGTTTCTGAGCATATCAAAAAGGCTTTCTTTATGTGTGTTATAAGAAAGCTCTTGGTTCTTATGTCCTTGAAACGGAGAAAGGCATTCCGCTTTCTTTTCATAAGTAAGAAATTTATATGATAAAAGATCATATCTATAGTATTTTTGAAAATTATCTTTTTGATTAGATAATGAATATACTTCAAATTGTTTTTGTTTTTTGGAACCAATTAATTGATCTTTTTCATATGAATGCCTTTTACTAAAATTTGATTTTTTAGCTATACGACGCTGATGAACTGTATTTCGCCACTTTTCTGGTATTAATCTAGACCATCTGATCTGAGATAAATCGTATTGATAATGTGCTCTTAACCAGTTTTTCCATTGATTCATTTCATAACTCGGAAGTTTCTTATCTCCTAATTTGGAATGAACCATTCCTTGTGGTTCAAAAGAATCTTTTATTTCAGGCTTAACAAAAAAAGGTATTCCTTTAGATTGAATAACAGAGCTCAATTTATACCAGTTACTCACTTGGATTTGTGATAATTTGTAAAATACATAGGCTTGTGACATGTGGGATAAGTCATAAAAAATAGGTGAATTTTTTTTACTATTACGAACATTATCAAGTGACTTTTTTATAGTCGAAATAAAGGTAATTGGATTTTTCTTTTTTTTATTAATTATTTCTTGTTTTCTTTCGTTATTGTAAATGGATTTATCAATAATTTTTTTTGTTGATTCAAGAAAACATTCTGTATTCATTTTGGGAATATTAATGATAGATAAAAACATTTCTGTGTATATTCTTTCAATGAAAAATTTAAAAAAAAGGGGTAATTTCGAAATTAATCGAGCATTTCTTTTTTTTAATATTTGCCATTTTTCGAATCTTTTAGCATTATAACTTGTTTTGTTAGGACTAATATTATTTATTTTTGGAGTTATTTTTTTTGTCTCTTTTGTGATTCTTTCTATTTGATTTCGAATTGTACTTGTTCTATCAGTCAGATCCTTCATTTTTTTTTCTGTCAATGAAGAATTTGTCGAACTCGGAGATGCAATTTTACTAAATGATTCGTGAATTATCTGATTGCTGATTATAGAATCTTTTTTTTCGTTAATTTCACTCGATTCATATACTTCTTTTAATCGAAATAATAGAATTGGATTTACTTTTGAAAGTTCTTTTATTATTTTTTTTAGAAAAATAACACTTTTGATAACGCGTTTTTTTGTTTCTTTTGAGACTTTTCGAAGTAATTTTGTTTTTCCTTTAAAAACTATTAGAACTTGAAAATATTTCTTTTTAAATTTTCCAATTTTTCTTTCGAGGTCCTTAAAAATGGGTTTAAAAAAGGAAGGTCGTTTTCGGGGCGAACCAAAAGGAACTTCAGCTTCCATTCCCCAAACTGTTAAAAAACAAAAATCATCGTTTTCTTTTTTCTTTTTCATTAGATCTTTCTGAGAGGATCGTAGTTTCGATTTGTGCCAAGGTTTCATACAGAAAGGAAATAAGATTTTTATTTGAATACCGTCTGTCTGCCAATTTTTCGGAAATTCTGTTTCGGATAACGGAACACCATTATAGGTACATTTAACATGCATCTCGCTATTCCATTCCTGTAAATCCTCAGACCATTCAGGAAGTTGCAATAGGAATATACGTCCAATATTTTTTGCAATTATGAATGAAGGTAATAGAATATATTTTCTAAATATAGATTGAGTTACTAATAGGAAACCTCTTATTACTTGCGCGCCTGGAGTGGTATCCCAGGCCTCTGCTATGTCTATTCGCGCTTTCTCCTTTCTTTTGTTCTTCTCTTTTTTGTCGTCTCTTTTTGTTTGCTCTTCTGTATAGTCTACAATTTTGAATGCTTCCCCCTTCCCCACCCAATTTCGCAAAATTATTTTAATAAACTCGGAGATATCAAAAGAAAAAAGAGGGGATTTTTTTATTCTGTCCAAAAAAAGAGGCGAATGCACATTTGCTTGAAACAATTCCCAAATAACTATTTTACGCCTCTGAGCTCGCATAGAACCTTTGATTATACCTCGCCGAAAATCGGATTGTTGTGAATAGCGCATCAAAGACATTTCGTCTAGTTGATCGGGCGGATTAGGATCCTTATCAGTATTTTCCTTATTAGACGTAAAAATTATTACACGTTTGGCTTTTCTTGAACGAATTTCATGATCGACTGGTATATCTTCTTGATATTCTCCTGAGTGTTGTTCCAAATCGGTGATTAATTTGTATGACCATTGAGGGACTTTTTTACTTATTTCTTTTATTTTAATCGATTTTGTGTTAATTTTTTGGCCATTAGCATCAGTTAGAATTTTAGGTAAAAAATATTTAACAAATTTTGTTCGCTTTTTTGAATATATTCTTCCTTCTGAAAATAAGGAAAGACCCTTCCAACTTAGATTTGATCCTGATTCTTCTCTAAGAAATTTACTGATGAAAGTTAAGAAATCAATAATTTCTGTTGAT